GGACCGGCTTCGCGAGACCATTTCGGACTACACAGAGCTCTATTGGTCTCACTTCCTCTCCCAGCAAGAGGATGCAGCAATCTTCACTCCTCTCGCAAAGCTCGAGCGACCATTACGTTATAAGCCGTTGCGCGTTAGCATCGCGCATCCGTTTTCTTGCTTGGCCGTTCCAAATCTATGTTGTTGGCTACCTTCTTGTGGGCTAGTTGAGACTTGTCCTACTTGTTGGCTACGTTCAGCAGCTACAGAGCTGTCTTTCGAGTTCGGATTAGTTGATGGCTTGGTTTGAGCTTGGTGCACGGTTTCATGAGGTATTCAGGGGCGTGCTTCTTTCAGAGACTGAGTTATCAGCAAAACATCGGGATGCTAGGAAACTTCCAGTATATCTCTCTTAGTCTTTGGTTACCCATGTGAACCTACAGGACATGTTGGCAAAGAAAAGGCCAAGTGGCAAGTGGTGAGGGGTAACCACGCTAGCCTAGAGGGGCGATAGCCACTCGACTGAAAGGAGAGGAGCGAGAAGAAAGTCGGCCCCTTCTTCAAGAGTTCCGGCCCGGCTGAACAGCAATCGCGTAACAGATCTGGAAGTTTGTTAAAGTTTATTTTATTAAGCCCAATTATGAAAAAAAGAATGCCCCTAAGCCACTAACAGCCGGACCTGCTTTGCCCCCCTACTTGGAGCAGCAAATGGCGTTAGACATACATGGATTAGACGGACGTACGCCGTGAAGCTTGACCCCTAAGATTGTCGTAACCATAGCAAGGAGAAGGAAGCTTTTGAATAGTTAAGATGCCTAAATAAACGGACACTTTTTGTTATCTTATCTAAAGGCGAAGACTAAAGGAAGCGAATATAGCAGGAGACCAACCAGTGCCAATAAATTGGAAACGTACGCAGTGACAGAGGTGGAATCTGAACATTTTAGGGACATGAGTAACGGTAGGACGGACAATCGGGGAAGGTTTTTGAAGGTTCCCAGACTACTCCTACGCGACTGGCAGTAGGGAGGGAGGAGGTGGTGAGATAGAGCCCATTGGGACGCGGAATACCCGGAGACTTGCTGAAAGGACAAAGAACTTCCAGTAGCGGCTATTAGACCTTACTTGCCCAATCACAAGTCCTACTAAGAGGTGAACTGACCGAGCCTTAGGTTTGTTTGAGGGTAGAAAGGACACTGCGAGGAGATAGATGGAGACATGAGACTGATTTCTGAAAAGAAGATTGATTTATGGTAAGAATATAGCCCCTAGTACGACAAAAAGGCAGACAGCTAGACTTTTGATTAGAGGTTAAAGGGAGAACTGTGAGGAGAATCGAGATTGGCGCTTAGAACGCAATGTTAGGGCCATTTATACAGACAGACATAGGGGTAGATTGCTTGTACGAGGAGAAAGAAAGGAAAAAAATGGTTATGGCGTTAGGAACGAGTCCACACTTGGGTTAGAACAAATTACTAGAATTCGTTGAGCCAGTGGCGGAAGGATAAGGGAGAAGGAGAAGAGCAATAAGCTGCTTGAATCTTAGAAAGAGGGGATCCCTGGTGAGGACACAATTAAGACCAGACAGCCGGATCAGAGAGATATGCACCTTGAATTTTGAAACCCTCGAAAAGCGGTTAGAACAGATGCTTTCCCCACCTAGGACTTAGACCGGGCATTTCAGTGCTTGGTAGTAGCGCATACCAGGACGAGAGGTTATGGCCCCTTTTGGATAGTGGAAAAATTGTACCGAACGAGACCTGCTGACGTTGTTTATTTTGGGTGAACTGAAACTTCACTTTTGATTAGCTCAAAAAAAATGCCTATCTACGCAGAGAGCATGCCCCCCTTCAAGACTGAAGACAAGGGAAAGAAAGAGAAGACAGATGCCGACACACTTTTTTGAGATGAGCTAAGGATGCCTAACAAGCAGACGAGGAAATGCAGTAGCGGAAAGGAATGGACCACTAATGGACAATGGGCTAGCGAATGAGCCAACCGAGACCCGAATACTTACTGCGCAGGCGAAAAGAACCCCGTGACTAAGACTGACTTGACGAAGCTAGACTTTGGCCCATTGACAAGAACGGAAATAACCAATAAACTGTAACAGATTGCAGCATGGGGAAGGAAGTAGAAAATAGAAGCGACTGTTTGAAGTTTGCCGGCTTAAGGCTGAAGAGAAAGTATATATCCATTTCATGACTTTTGATTAGAGTAGGTTTAGGAGAGGACTAGGAGACTGAGATGCCTTTGAGGAGCGTTTAGGGCGATGAGAAGGCCGCGAGGAAACGCGTCAGGCGAAAGGGAATTTCTAAGTGAGGTAGCCTGCCCCATATCCTCGCTGCGTGGGCGTCCTTGTAGAAAGGAACTCAACTCAAAACGAACCGAAAACAACAAAGGCCACTATTTATTTTATTTAATTAGGCGAAATTCCACGCACAACTCGCATTGAAGACGCGTAACTCGTTCGTAAGCACAATGGACTCGCTGTGAGTATGGAAGAAGAATAGGGTCAGCAGGCCTTTCTATCTTTTGCATTCATCTTCTCTTTATTGTTGTACTCTTTCTTCAGTGTGGGGCGAACGGCGCCCTTTGTTTGCAGGCTTGAAAGTCAAGAAACTGCGCTTACCCTAGGAAATCAATACGATCCCCTTCAGCACCAACATAGAGGAACTCAAAGAGGAGCGAAAAATCTTACTCTATGGGGATGCATAAAAGGGCGTGCAGAAACGGAAACAAATCAAGAAATCTCTGAATCAACAAACTTTTTTTTTATTAAGGAAGGTCAAATATATCAACTTAATGATAGAATCCACTCATTATACATTTTTTATACTAATATACAAATTAATAATAAGAAAATCAACATTAACGATTAAATAGAATATTTAGAATAAATAAAAAGAAGAATAGGAAATAAGAAATAAACGAACAGTGGAGTGAAGAAGTTGACTGCCGCCCACTCGAGTAATTCATGCTTAAATGGCCAAAGGCGAGATAGAAACTCATTTTGAGTCATACCATCCGCGCCTAAAAGCATGGCTCGATCCCACACGCATAGAGAGAATATATCCTACTCCATGCGGTATAGGGGAGTCCAAGACTTGCGACTCTTGCCAGAAGTAAAACTCCTAACAGGGGAAGACGACCATTGACATTGAGGTAACCACCTGAAGCCAATATCCATAGGAATGGTGAACATAACAGGTGCGTACCTTTAAGCAAGCGAAATAGACTTGTCTCTGAGCTCCCCAGTGCTCTATCGGGAGATCCAGACGATAGAGGTTTTTTCCTGTCTTTTCCTCACTAAAAACTAAAATGAATTTAGATATGGGGACAGGTATAATTTAACAATTTGGTCAGCCTTATCGTCACGACGCCTCATCATCTTACGATGAAAAGCAGGTTTATTCCGTAGTAAACCAAAACGAGTAAGCGAGATAGGGTGAGAGTCAAAGTAATTGGGTCGAAATGAGCGTCTCCTTTGCGAGGAGGTTTCGTTGCTTTCGCGTGAAGTGAAGATTGAGGACCTGCAGACGGCAGAATGAATTAGCTTCTCTGTTAAGAAGGATTTTTCCCTATTTGTTCCATTCTCAATGGTTGGTCGGTTGGCCGGGATGCTTTAGTTTATCGGATCGATCTCATGGCCAAGCCAGTACCAAACCAAAAATCCGGACTGAGTGTCGCAACATCGGTACTTGTTTAGACTGAATTCAGTACAGTAATAGGCAGGTCATTCTTTTAGATTTATGGTATAGCGTAGCTAGTGAGTGAACAAGGAGGCTATGCTTTCTACAAGGCACTGTAAGCTCATGGTCAATCCCTTCATCGGAAGGAAAGAGGAGACGGGGATGGGTGTAATCTTCACTCACCGAAGATTATTCTCTTCACATAGATCTCGGGATACGAGACCTTCCTTCAACTACGAACTAAGCCTTGAAAGTAGTAGTGAAAGAAGAAGCGCACATCTTTTTTGAGAGAATCTATCCCCTTTCTTACCGGAAGTGACATAAAATAATATCTCCATTAAATAAAGGAAGATTGGACAATGGGGATCTTTACCTAAAGGTGCGGAGCGAAGTCTGCATTTCTTGCTAGTTCTTCTCCCAGTCTCGGACTCAGCCTTTTAGCCGATTCGCACCTTTACTCTCTGTCTCAATCGAGCCCTTTTTAGGGTCAGATCAATAGAGAAGTCAGGCACTCGATAGACTTAAAGGAAGGTTCCGCCCGTAAATTGATTGATCAATGTTACCATTGATAGGGGAAGCAGCAACAGAGACAGATTGAGTGCTAAAGCTTCTGTCCCGTAACGGTTGATCCGTCGGATTTTCGCCTTCAATGACCTATTGTATTGTAGGAGGTGGCCTTCCCAAGGCCAGAGGACTGGTGACAACAGTACCAAAAAGGTTTTTTTTTAAAGCAACACAGGTTACCGCGCGAGGTCGTGGTAGAAAGAATCTTGGCCGTGGTCGTAGTTCATTGGTGATTGTCAACGAGGGGAGTGGAAGTTTTTCAGGTAAGCCATACTTCCAAGGTGAGCCGTAAGGCGAACTATTAGAGTGGGGGCTTCTTTCACTTTCGTATTGGAGAGAGCATTGTGGAGCAGCAAAAGGCATAAATAAGGGGAAGCGGCGGATTCCCCGGAAAAACGCCTTAAAATAGCGAAGGTTCTGGAGGAGCTTTCCACAAACCGTGATTCCTTGGTAAATGTAAATTCGGGGCAAAAGGCGGCCTACGAATTGATTATCGCCGTGCACGATTGGGAATAAAATCAAAGGGACTAGCGGACGTACCATGAGACTTTATCGTCGTTAGTTTGCTTTGGTTTGGCTTCTTTCCGGGGAGAGGTGAGCCGGTTACGCTTTAAGTGAGGAGACAGGAGCTCTCGAGCTTAGAGAAGTTCCCTAGGCCAGAGAGAGGTCTAGGGGGAGTCCGGATAGAGGACTCTTTAAACCGGTGGGCCCGCAGATGTAGGAAGGCTTAAGCTTTCGAACTGCGTAACAAAAGCGACTCCTTGT